ATTTTCAAGAAAGGGAATCCTATGATATGCTGGGAATCCTTTATGATAATCATCCACGCCTGAAACGTATCTTAATGCCTGAAAGTTGGATAGGATGGCCTTTACGTAAGGATTATATTGCCCCTAATTTTTATGAAATACAAGATGCTCATTGAATAATCAGAAACAAATCTTCACTTCTACAACTCCAGATATTCAAAGAATTTTTGTACATTCTCTTCGAGATCAAACATAGTAATTGAAGTTTGATTCACATATTATTTTTTTTTTAGTTATTAGGTGGGCTAAATAAAATAAATACTAAAAAAAAATTAGAGGATTCATTGAGATTCTCAAATTTTGAAGATACTTTTTCGAATGAGCCGAGCCACTAGGATGAAACTAAAAGAGTTCCGCATTATGAACTATGTACCGCGCACATCACTTAGATGGGCTATAGAAAGTAACATAGGAGGAAATGAAGAAATAGAATCTGAAAAAAATATAGAAGGAAATGAAAGAGGATCATATTCTATTTGTACTGTATCTGAAATGAACTTTGGCTATTCCCATCCCTCAACTCCTCTAGACTATACTTTTTCTCTTTCAACTAACTAATTTAGCCTTTCGAATATGTATAAAGTATTAACGTTTTTTTTGAACAAAAGGAGACACAGTATGGACAAATAAAAAAACAAGAGGAAACAAAATAGAATTCTTTTGTATACTTTATATACATATGATATATATAAGGGGTATATCTCCGACATTTATAAATATGTATCATGATTTATACTATTAATGAATATGTATGTCGACCCATATCAATTAATTTTTAGAATATATACTCATACAAATTACTCATGTGCCAGGAACCAGATTTGAACTGGTGACACGAGGATTTTCAGTCCTCTGCTCTACCAGCTGAGCTATCCCGACCATTCACGACGCATCATCCTCATTTTATTTTAATATAGGACTTGGGTCTATGTCAATTAGTCAATTAGAAAAACGAAAAAGTATTACAAAGTATTATACAGGATCTAATAGAATTTCTTGGATCTTCAAAAATAAATTTTCAAAGTTTCAGTACAGTACAAGTAATGATATGTATTGTTAATTATTCAAATTTAATGGATTCCTTGCTCAAATCATTTGTACTGTACGCGTATCATATATATCACACACAAGTCTTGTGATAAGAAAAAAATTTTCGCTCAGATCCATTTGTGAAAGAAAAGAGTAGAATGAGAATGAATGATAAATATAACGAATTTTGATTTGAATCGCTAACAAAATGATAAAATGAAAATAAATAATTAGGGAGTCAACCGGGTCGTTTTGGGGATAGAGGGACTTGAACCCTCACGATTTCTAAAGTCGACGGATTTTCCTCTTACTATAAATTTCATTGTTGTCGATATTAACATGTATAATGGGACTCTATCTTTATTCTCGTCCGATTAATCAATTATTAAAAAGATCTATCAGACTACGGTGGAGTGAATGGTTTGATCAATGAATATTCGATTCTTTTTTCAATTTTTAATCGATTCACAACAAGTCTTTCATTTTTCATATAAATATAAAAAAATACAGATTTGGGTCGTCATTAATCATTTTGAGATAGTATTTCAGTACTATACGTATGTATATAGGTTTATCCTTCATCCTTTCTGAAGTTTCGATGGAAGGATTCCTTTACTAACACAATGCAGCCAACTCCATTTGTTAGAACAGCTTCCATTGAGTCTCTGCACCTATCCTTTTTTATTTTCGGTTTATGAAACCCTTGTTTATTTTCATAAAACAGGATTTGGCTCAGGATTGCCCATTTTTAATTCCAGGGTTTCTCTGAATTTGAAAGTTCTCACTTGGTAGGTTTCCATACCAAGGCTCAATCCAATTAAGTCCGTAGCGTCTACCAATTTCGCCATATCCCCTCTTTTTTTTGATGTGATTAAGATCACATCATGATGCCGCCCCCCCCCTTTTCTTTCATTTCTATTATGCCGGACCGGTTGAATTCATTAGATACCGGTTCCTATATTGAAAAGTTTTTTCAACTATTTGATTTCTTGTATATTTTCTTTCATCTCTATCGGAGACCCGTATTTGGTCCAATCAGAAATGATTCTATCATTTCTATATCATCAATTCAATATGGATCGCATAACATATATATTATAGTATAATATATATTTATTATACTTATATATGCCCCTATTTCTACCCTTTTTAGGGTTAATTTTAAAAATACTTGAACGGTCGATTCTTTTTTTTTTTTTCGTCTTAGCTTTCACCTTTCCGAATGAAACCAGAGGAGTGTTTCATTATGATCTGGATTGCGCTTTTATCTTTCATGTTATTCTTAGGGCAGGCCTTCTATAACATAACAAAAAAAAAACATTATAACATAACAAAAAAACGAAAAGGAAGATTTGAGTATTATTAATTTTAAATTAAATTAATAGCCATAACTAAAACTAATAAAATGGCTATAACTAACCATTCCTTTAATTTCGAATTAGAAGAGAATTCAAAATCAAATTATTTATTAATTAAATATGAAATTATTTCGAATTATATATAATAAATAATAATATTATAAGATTGTAATATACAATAAATATAGAAATAGAATAAGATTCTAAACTTAATTACATTACTTTACTCAATTTTATTTAAAATGAAATATGAAAATATATTTTCAAATTAAATGAAAATGAAATATATATATTTCTATATATAAAATATATATGATCTATATATAAAATATATATGAAATATAATAAAATTATGTAATAAAAAATAGTAAACATAGAATAGTAAAAAAATCTTACCATCTAATTAAGCTAATTAAGATATTTATTATTGAGAAACATATATTTGAGAAATAGATCAAAATTTTATATCGCGATATTTAATAATATCGCTATATTAATAGGTATGTTCTATAAATATTCAAATATCCAATATGTTTGGAAATTCTAAAATTCTATTTTCTATTCTTCCTTATTTTTGATATTTCTATTTTTCTATATATCATATTTCTTATGAAATAGCTAAGAATGAACAGTTAATATCTCAGTAGTTTACTAAATTAGTATACGTGTACAATTTATGTTATGTGAGCCCGCTTAGCTCAGAGGTTAGAGCATCGCATTTGTAATGCGATGGTCATCGGTTCGATTCCGATAGCCGGCTTTTCTCCGTTTGTTTGATTTTTTATTTTTTACATAATTGATAATGTGAAATCAAAGCGAAAAACTTCTTTCCCTTTTCCCAAGGGTCACCCTATCATCTCGTAGGAACTTCCAATTATGAATAAAAATGGGATTGGAGGAGTTCGGTCTCTGTAGAACAAATCAATCAAGAAAAGAACCCTGAATTTTTATTATTATTATTTGAAATTCTTTTTATTTATATAATACAATTATTTATATACAATAAGGTCCGGATATTGATACAATTCCTCTAATTAGTCTTTGTAATACAATACTTCAGTAAATTTCGATTAATTTATCATATTTTAGTTTAGTTTTAATTTTGTTTTATGAAATTTCATAAAAAATAAGGAGTCTTTATGTCACGTTACAGAGGGCCTCGTTTCAAAAAAATCCGTCGTCTGGGGGCTTTACCGGGACTAACTAGTAAAAAGCCTAGAGCCGGAAGCGATCTTAGAAACCAATCGCGCCCCGGAAAAAAATCTCAATATCGTATTCGTTTAGAAGAAAAACAAAAATTGCGCTTTCATTATGGTCTTACAGAACAACAATTACTTAAATACGTTCGTATCGCCGGAAAAGCCAAAGGATCAACAGGTCAGGTTTTACTACAATTACTTGAAATGCGTTTGGATAACATCCTTTTTCGATTGGGTATGGCTTCGACTATTCCTCAAGCCCGCCAATTAGTTAACCATAGACATATTTTAGTTAATGGTCGTATAGTAGATATACCAAGTTATCGCTGTAAACCCCGAGATATTATTACAGTGAGGGATGAGCAAAAATCTAGGGCTCTGATTCAAAATTATCTTGATTCATCCCCCCGCGAGGAGTTGCCAAACCATTTGACTCTTCACCCATTCCAATATGAAGGATTCGTCAATCAAATAATAGATAGTAAATGGGTCGGTTTGAAAATAAATGAATTGCTAGTTGTAGAATATTACTCTCGTCAGACTTAACCCCAACTAAAATAACAAGGGTTCGGACAATTTTGACCTCTCCATTTTGGCTTAAGTAAAGGGACCCGGGGTAAGTAAGGTAAGGGGTTTGATCTGGGGATTTTGATCTCATTCATGTATCATAGATCGGTAGGGTATTTTCATTCCTTGTCCATTTTGCCCAGTATTTTTCGTACCACAGAAGATTTGGATTAGGAATACATAATCGATATCAAAGAAAAGAAAGGTCTAACTGTTGGAGTATACATTCTTATTTGATGCATTGCAGTCAGTAACATTGGTGAATTAGGTGAAGAGTACGGAAAGAGAGGGATTCGAACCCTCGGTAAACAAAAGTCTACATAGCAGTTCCAATGCTACGCCTTGAACCACTCGGCCACCTCTCCTACATAATGATTATGGCCAAAAAACCGAGTTAATAGTGAGTCATTCATATTATTTTGGATAGGTATCTACATTGAATTAAAATTATTAAAAAATTGAACTCTAAAAATAGAAAACTTTTCATCAAAGACAAATCCTTCCGCATAAATCTTTTTTGTGAAAAATTGTAAAATAAAGATATATCTATTCATGTTTGCGAAGATGGGGTTTCCGCCCTTTCTAATATGTATACCGGATTTAATCTCTCAATTGAAACTAATTCAACGATTGATCCATTTTTTTAGACTGTGTTTAATGGATATCTTTAGATCATTATTCAATTTTCATAAAAATTCTAAAATGCCTTTCCAGTTTTAGATTTTTCAACAACAACTCCTTACTCCAACTTCTTAACCCATAGATTGATTTCAAATTCATGAACCGTCCCCCCGATTTTTTTTTTTTTATTGATTCCTGTCAAAACGAAACAATTTGAGTATGAGTAAAAGGTCTTCCTTTTTATTTTAATGAATCCGTTTTTATGTTATTTCGTACTGTACAATTCCTTTGTTTGTGGGATCATTTTCTCACGAAATGAAATTAAAATAAATTATAGAATGGATTAATACACCTATGTCTAGATCTGGGATAAATGGAAATTTTATTGATAAAACCTTTTCAATTGTAGCCAATATCTTATTACGAATAATTCCGACAACTTCGGGAGAAAAAGAGGCATTCACCTATTACAGAGATGGTGCGATTTGATTATTTTTTTATTTATTTTCTTTTCTATTTTTTACTGCTCTCAGTCTTAAGAGAAAGACAACATTATTCGGGATAGGAAAAAAAATTATTGAAATAAATCTACGCTTGTTGAAGGTGAAGTTTGTAAATAAAGCAAACCCTTCTGTCGTGTATCCCCGATTAATGCAGCCTCAGATGCTTCAATTGTCGATTCTAGAGTATTGAGCGGGAGGTTACACCTATGGGTTAGGTCTCCACCAATGGAGGGCATAGGGGAAGAAGCACTACTCCTAGGAATCAACACACGAAAACTTTGTTATAAATTATCCCTTTTCCTTATCAGGATCGGGACTAACAAAAATGGTTGGGACAACAAACATCCATCTCGTTCGTTTTTTGGATACCCGTATAACCATCGAAGACTGTTGAAGTGACTAATTCCTGCAAATTAAAGGGCGTTGAAGACAAAGAAATTGTTGGAGTAACTTTTTATCTAATACCAACATGCTTGATGTTAAGTAAAGATCTTTTACAAGAAGGTTGGCTAGAGATTTCTTGTAAAAACACCAGCCCCGCTTAGTTTATAATGAGAATATTTCAATCTTTTTTGATTCCACGTATTATTATCATTATGCACATAAAGGAGGAGCCGTATGAGATGAAAATCTCATGTACGGTTCTGAAACGGAGATTTTTTGAATCGAATGACGACCGTAACGGATGTCAGCTCAATCCGAAGGAAATTATGCAGAAGCTTTACAGAATTATTATGAAGCTATGCGATTAGAAATTGATCCTTATGATCGAAGTTATATACTCTATAACATAGGCCTTATCCACACAAGTAACGGAGAACATACGAAAGCTTTAGAATATTATTTTCGGGCACTAGAGCGAAACCCATTCTTACCACAAGCTTTTAATAATATGGCCGTGATCTGTCATTACGTGCGACTATCTCCACTATAGAAATAAAAAAAGGAAAGAAGGAACAAATTCGTTACTAAATACTAGAAACAAAGGGTAGGCTTTCTACATATGTATCGTTCAAAACAACGATTTTTATCAGCTGTAGCAAAGAAATAAACTTCATAAAAGTCGAAATATGAAGAAATAGGTATGCCTAGATACTTTATTCTATGGATAAAGGATCTAATTGATAGAAGAAGCGCCGTAAAGATCAATTCGCGAGGTTTTGGTCCGATACAATAAGAACTGCTTGCTTATGTCATGATATGAGATAAAAGTTAGGAATCCACTTATGTAATAGAGTTGATCCCCTAAGGTATTGAGCAGCGGTGTAGCATCAGATCCCAAAGATAGTAAGTCTTTTCCTTCTTATGAAGGAAGGTCTTTTTCAAAGATTCTATATCAATTTATATATGAAACCGAGATAGTTACCTTTCAGAAAATTAGAATGATAGTGAAAATGCTTATGCTTTAGTTTTCTGAAGGTGGGAGAAAAGATAAAACTGATTATTAAGAAAAATTTGAGTTTGAAACTTATGCAATTAACCTCTTTCTTTTGGTTAACTCGAGAAAAAAAAAATGGGATATATCTCTGAGAAATCTCATTCAATTAGATAGGGTAATTAAAAAATAGGACACCAAAAGAATTTGACCGCTGAGCCGTATGAGGTCGGAAACTCTCAAGTACGGTTCTAAGGGAAGGAATTTACCCCCCTATTCCGACCGGGGAGAACAGGCCGTTCAACAAGGAGATTCCGAAATTGCGGAGGCTTGGTTCGATCAAGCCGCCGAGTATTGGAAACAAGCAATAGCGCTTACTCCTGGTAATTATATTGAAGCACAGAATTGGTTGAAGATTACAAGGCGTTTCGAATAAGAACTGTTTATTATTTAATTTAAATATTTAGTTTTATAGATTTTTTATATTTGTTATAATTCATTTTCTAATTAATTGTTTGTTGTCCCTATCGAGGATCATTTCTCTGGGAAGAACCAATCAAAGAATTTCATTATATCCCTTCTAAGATCGTTCTATTTCGTCTGGTATTTCGTAGGAATAAACGATATATACAGATAAAGTGGAGAATCCATTTTTTTTTTTTTTCTTCTATATAAAACTAATAAAAGAGACCTTCGAATGACTAAATTTAAATACTGAGATGTCTCTTAGTAATGAATTCTCGCGAAATTATGATTTGGAATAGAGTACGGAATAGAGTAATATGTTCTATGTAAGACATAAAGTATAA